CCGCGAAAATTCCTTTTTTATTAAATTGCTCACATTTTATTTTAGCAATGCAATCTAATAAAATATATCTATACAAAAAAATATAGACAAACTATATATATAATATATTTCAAATTTCCTTATATATCCTAATATAAAAATATCTAATAAATTAGATGAATATCAAAGAATCTATTGATTTAGTGTATTATTAAATGTATATCTTAATTCAATATTATTATTCTATTCATTTTTATTATTCATTTTTATTCATTTTCAAATTTAGAATATATTAATCTATATATTAATTTAGAATTCTATTCTAATTCGAATTCAATTTTTAAATATTCATATTCAATTAAAATTGAAATTTTTTCATTCGCGAGGAGCCGGATGAGAAGAAACTCTCACGTCCGGTTCTGTAGTAGAGGTGGAATTAAGAAAAAACCATCAACTATAACCCCAAAAGAACCAGATTCTGTAAACAACATAGAGGAAGAATGAAGGGAATATCTTATCGGGGGAATCGTATTTGTTTCGGAAGATATGCTCTTCAGGCACTTGAACCTGCTTGGATCACGTCTAGACAAATAGAAGCAGGTCGGCGAGCAATGACGCGAAATGCACGCCGCGGTGGAAAAATATGGGTACGTATATTTCCAGACAAACCAGTTACAGTAAAATCTGCGGAAAGCCGTATGGGTTCGGGGAAAGGATCCCCCCGATATTGGGTAGTTGTTGTCAAACCCGGTCGAATACTTTATGAAATAAGCGGAGTATCAGAAAATATAGCCCGAAGGGCTATCTCGATAGCGGCATCTAAAATGCCTGTACGAACTCAATTCATTATTTCAGGATAGGAATGTAGAACCAAAGGAAATAGATCTTGGGGATAAAAACAACCGTAGATTCTTTTTACTTTTTATTTTTGGCAAACAATATTTCTTTTTCTTTTTCGCCCTTTGTTTGTTTGCATTTATTGAAAGAACAGATAAAAAGAAGATATGATTCAACCTCAAACCCATTTGAATGTAGCAGACAACAGCGGGGCTCGAAAATTAATGTGTATTCGAATCATAGGAGCTAGCAATCGTCGATATGCTCGTATTGGTGACGTTATTGTTGCTGTGATCAAAAAAGCAATACCAAGTACGCGCTTAGAAAGATCAGAAGTGATCAGAGCTGTAATTGTACGTACCTGTAAAGAACTCAAACGCGACAATGGTCTGCTAATACGATATGATGACAATGCTGCAGTTATCATTGATCAAAAAGGAAATCCAAAAGGAAGTAGAGTTTTTGGTGCGATTGCCCTGGAATTGAAAAAAAACTTTCCTAAAATACTTTCATTAGCTCCTGAGGTATTATAAGATGAGAAGTAGGATATTTGAATGAAATTGTAGATTGTGTATCACGTATATACCTTTCATTTTGAATTTTTTTTTTTTTTAATTCATAAAAAAAATAAACTAATAAAAAAAGCATGTTGATTATATAAAAATTCGGAGACACCACTGATTTTAGTTTATCATGGGTAGGGACACTATTGCTGATATAATAACCTCTATACGAAATGCTGACATGAATAGAAAAGGAACAGTTCGAATAGCATCTACTAACATCACCGAAAGCATTGTTAAAATACTTTTACGAGAAGGCTTTATTGAAAATGCGAGAAAACACCAAGAAAGAAACAAATATTTTTTGGTTTTAACTCTGCGACATAGAAGAAATAGGAAAGGACCATATAGAAATACTTTAAATTTAAAAAGAGTCAGTCGGCCTGGTCTACGAATCTATTCTAACTATCAACGAATTCCTAGAATTTTAAGTGGAATGGGAATTGTAATTCTTTCTACCTCTCGAGGTATAATGACGGATCGGGAAGCTCGACTAGAAGGAATTGGTGGAGAAATTTTATGTTATATATGGTAATCCTTCTGATATCCGAGTTAGATCAAAAATTTCTTATTTGTGATAGAACGAGCAGGTTATCTATTCTCTTCCCCCTATTAGTTGGTACCTTAAGGAGGTTTTGCTTGGAATGAAAGAACAAAAATGGATAGTAGAAGGATTGGTTATTCAATCATTTCCTAATGCTATGTTCCACGTTCGTTTAGATAATGAACAGGTAGTTCTAGGCTATATTTCAGGAAAGATACGACGTAATTCTATACGAATCCTACCGGGAGATAGGGTTAAGATTGAAATAAGCCGTTATGATTTAACCAAAGGCCGTATAATTTATAGATTCCCCCACAACGATTCAGATGATTCGGATGATTCAAAGGACTAAGTGGTTTTTCAACTTCAACATTCCTTCCCATGAGAATACAATTCGAGGTTCAAAATTTCAAGAAACTTATTTTCTTCCAAGAAATAGACTCGGAATTAAAGTAAGGAATGACAAATATGAAAAAAGGGGCCTCTGTTCGTAAAATTTGTGAAAAATGTCGTCTGATCCGCAGACGAGGACGAATTATAGTAATTTGTTCTAACTCAAAACATAAACAACGACAAG